TTGAGACCAATTTATCATATAGATGAGGATAAACTGGTGACCTCGGATATTAATGAAATCTATAGAAGAATTATCTATCGGAATAATACTCTTACAGATCTATTAACAACAAGTATAGCTACGCCAGAAGAATTAATAATATCTCAGGAAAAATTGCTACAAGAAGCAGTGGATGCACTTCTTGATAATGGAATCTGCGGACAACCAATGAGGGATGATCATAATAGAGTTTACAAGTCGCTTTCAGATGTAATTGAAGGCAAAGAAGGAAGAGTTCGCGAGACTCTGCTTGGTAAACGCGTCGATTATTCAGGGCGGTCAGTGATTGTCGTGGGCCCTTCACTTTCATTACATCGATGTGGATTGCCTCGCGAAATAGCAATAGAACTTTTCCAGGCATTTGTAATTCGTGACCTAATTAGAAAACATCTTGCTTCGAACATCGGAGTTGCTAAGAGTCAAATTCGTAAAAAAAAACCAATTGTATGGGAAATACTTCAAGAAATTCTGGATGACCATCCTGTATTGCTGAATAGAGCGCCTACTCTGCATAGATTAGGCATACAGGCATTCCTCCCCATTTTAGTAGAAGGGCGCGCTATTTGTTTACACCCATTAGTTTGTAAGGGCTTCAATGCGGACTTTGACGGGGATCAAATGGCTGTTCATGTGCCTTTATCTTTGGAGGCTCAAGCAGAGGCACGTTTACTTATGTTTTCTCATATGAATCTTTTGTCTCCAACTATTGGAGATCCCATTTCTGCACCAACTCAAGATATGCTTAGTGGACTCTATGTCTTAACGAGTGGAAATCGTCGGGGTATTTGTGTAAATAGGTATAATCCGTGTAATGGTAGAAACTATCAAAATGAAGATAATAACTATAAGTATACAAAAAAAAAAGAACCGTTTTTTTGTAACGCCTATGATGCAATTGGAGCTTTTCGGCAAAAACGAATCAATTTAGGTAGTCCTTTGTGGCTGCGGTGGCGATTAGATCAACGCGTTATTGCTGCAAGAGAAGCTCCCATTGAAATTCACTATGAATCTTTGGGGACCTATTATGAGATTTATGGACACTATCTAATAGTAAGAAGTATAAAAAAAGAAATTCTTTATATATATATTCGAACCACTCTTGGGCATATTTCTCTTTATCGAGAAATAGAAGAAGCCATACAGGGGTTTTGGCAGGGCTGTTGTAATTCTATGCTACCAGCGGGAATTCGAGTCTCGCCGGGTTAACTAGGACTATAAAATTGCGGAATTTCTACGTGAATCAAGATCTAGAAAAGGAAGTTGTCCAATCACTGACTCAAACCCATTGTCAAATTCTACTCAGCGCAATATGGAGGTACTGATGGCAGAACGGCCCACTCAGGTCTTTCACAATAAAGTGATAGACGGAACTGCCATGAAACGACTTATTAGTCGATTTATTGATCACTATGGAATAGGATATACATCACATATCCTGGATCAAGTAAAGACTCTGGGTTTCCGACAAGCTACCGCCGCATCCATTTCATTAGGAATTGATGATCTTTTAACAATACCTTCTAAAAGATGGCTAGTTCAAGACGCTGAACAACAAAGTTTTATTTTGGAAAAACACCATCATTATGGGAATGTACACGCGGTAGAAAAATTACGTCAATCGATCGAGATCTGGTATGCCACAAGTGAATATTTGCGACAAGAAATGAATCCTAATTTTCGGATGACCGATCCTTTTAATCCAGTCCATATAATGTCTTTTTCGGGAGCCAGAGGAAATGCATCTCAGGTACATCAATTAGTAGGTATGAGAGGATTAATGTCGGATCCCCAAGGTCAAATGATTGATTTACCCATTCAAAGCAATTTACGCGAAGGACTCTCTTTAACAGAATATATTATTTCTTGCTACGGAGCCCGTAAAGGAGTTGTGGATACCGCTATCCGAACATCAGATGCAGGATACCTCACGCGCAGACTTGTTGAAGTAGTTCAACACATTGTTGTACGTCGAACAGATTGTGGCACCGTCCGAGGTATTTCTGTAAGTCCTCGAAATGGAATGATGACCGACAGGATTTTTATCCAAACATTAATTGGGCGTGTATTAGCGGATCATATATATATAGGTTCGCGATGCATTGCTACTAGAAATCAAGATATTGGGGTTGGACTTGTTAATAGATTCATAACTTTTAGAGCACAACCAATCTCTATTCGAACCCCCTTTACTTGTAGGAGTACATCTTGGATTTGTCAACTATGCTATGGCCGAAGCCCGGCTCACGACGACCTGGTCGAATTGGGAGAAGCTGTAGGTATTATTGCGGGTCAATCTATTGGAGAACCAGGTACTCAATTAACATTAAGAACTTTTCATACCGGCGGAGTATTCACAGGGGGTACTGCAGAACATGTCCGAGCCCCTTCTAATGGAAAAATAAAATTCAATGAGGATTTGGTTCATCCGACACGTACACGTCATGGACATCCTGCTTTTCTA